TTTGCTAACAATTTCGATTAGAAATGTATTTTGCAGCATTTGACTCCGTACCACTGAACGATTTAGCCGCACATTTGAAAAATAACCTAAAAGGTAAAAGGAATGTTCGGATAATTGTTTTATATGGATCGTTCCTGGTTGAGACCAAACATCAAAAAAACATTCCCATAAATGGATAAAATAGTGTTTCCATTTATTCATCAAAAGAGGCGCATTCTTTGAAGCCAGAATGGATTTTCCTTGATATCTAACATAATGAATGAGAGGATCCTTGAAGAATGTTAAGGTAGACGAAAAATCCTTAGCAAAAACTTCTACAAGATGTTCTCTTTTTGCATAAAAAAAGATTCGCTCAAAAAAAACGCTAAAAGATTTTAATCGTAAATGAGAGGATTTTTTACGTAGAAAAAGGAAGATAGATTCATATTCACATACATAAAAATTATAGAGGAATAAGAATAATCTCGGATTATTTTTTGAAAAAGTCGAAATCGATTTTTTTGGAGTAAGAAAACTATTCCTATTACAAAAATTATAAAGAAACAACCGTAATAAATGAAAAAAAGGGGCATCTTTCACCCAGTATCGAAGAATTTGAACTAAGATTTCCAGATGGATAGGATAGGGTATTCGTATATCTGACACATAATTTAAATATGGAAATTTATCCTCCAAAAAGGGAAAAATGGAATGAATTGATCGCAAATTTTTATAAGATTTTACGATTTCTGCCTCCTCTAAGGAAGAGCTAAATTGTAGGAAAAATGGAATTTCCACGACGATGGCAAAACCCTCTGATATTATTTGAGAATAAAAATTCTTATTATACCCCAAAAATGGATTTTTCTTAGAATCATTCGCAGAAATGATCAAATGATTCTGTTGATACATTCGAGTGATTAAACGTTTTACAATTAGTAAACTATATTTATTGTCATAACCTACATTTTCCACAAATGTAGATCTATTAAAATCATGACTATAAGCAAGTCCATAAACATACTCCCTAAAAATAAGTGGATATAGGAAGTCCTGTTGGCGAGATCTATCTCGTTCTAAAAATACTTGATATTCCTTCATTTTAGAAATTCGATTTGGTCAAAGGATCAGAGATTCATTGGATTATCAAATGTTACATAGTGCGATACAGTCAAAACAGGGTATTCTATTATGAATAGATACCTAGAAAACAAGTAAAAACCATCAATGGACTATCTACCCTCGCTTGGTCCATCTAATTGTTCGAGGACAACAAGCTAGTTAGAAATCCTTTATTTTTCGGACAAATCGCTCTTTTGATTTTGGAAAAAAATATCTTTATCAATATACTCTTTCTTCTACACATTTATCGCTACCCCATGACATAATTGAGAATAGCTAATAGTTAGGACTCATAACAAAAATCCAAAATCCATTCGTGGGAAAAACTTTTTCCACAGCAAGCACTAATTTTTTTTTAACGTAAAATTAGATGGGGTAATCATTCAAATAAAAAATGAAAGCTCGTTGCTTTTTGTTTCCCTATAATTGGAGCAGCTAAGCTCTATCCCTTTATTAATTCAACCCAACTGAATTCATTTGTTCCGAGCCAACAATTCAAACAAAAATTTGGGCCGGGTCCAATACGAATGAAAAATTTTTAGAATTCGCCATTGATACGACATGCTGCTTTTTCCATTCATTCCTTTCTGGATCAGTCGTGGTCTTACAAACCCTACCGATGGTATGGATGAACCAATTAGTTCATAGAATTGTGTAAAAAATGGAGTCGCACTTAAAAGCCGAGTACTCTACCATTGAGTTAGCAACCCTAATGAAATTTTTAAAAATGTGTATATCCAATCGCAATAAAAAAAAAAATAAAAAATCGTGAAGGCGAATCGATTCTGAACATCCAAATGAACATGAACAGATCAAATGAAAATACAATAAATTTTCTCAAATAATATCAAATATAAATATATTATTAATATATATTAATAATATAGAAATAATATTATTAAATCAATTCATTTATTCACGATCGGATTATATTTGTTTGATACACTCTTGTCAATATCAATATTAGTGTTGAAAAAAGAATACAATCGAGAAAACAAACAAATAAAATATATTCTAATTCAATTAGAATTCAATATAAAATATATAGAATATTATATTATATATTATTAAATATTTTATTGATTCATTATATTGAATTTTTATGTTCTAATTTTGAATTAGAACTTCTATCTAAATAAAAAAATATGAATTAAATAAACAAAAAATTGATTCATTATATTCATAATTTAGTATTAGTATCTCCCCTGTTGTGTGAAATCCCGACCGAAAAACAAAATAGTTGTTCTCTCTTATGAATCGGAAGAACTTTTTTCATAAAATCTCGTCTGCTTAATAAGTTTGCATTCCAACACGAAACGAAAAAACTTTGGGATAGAAAAAAAATAGGATTTATTATAGATACAAATCAAGAATAGAAACTTTTCATTTTTTTGGCTTA